AAACCACTTGATTCAAGAACAATTACCAATTACTAAAATTCCGTTTTGATTGAAAGTAGCGAAGCTTCCTTCATTTTATTTTGCTTAGACAATAACTAAAAATCCTAAAGGGGTTGAGAGTAATGATTTTCATATATTCATAAAAATATATTTATCTATTCTCTGTATATTAAAATACTACATTACATACAGTATATATATATAAATATCATATCTGTGATTATAATATATAAATAAAAAAAAAAGAAAATAGAATAATTATTCTATACTCTAAATAATTTAAATAATTGAATCGAGACATTTTTTCAATGCAATTTTGAACGAAACTTTCAGATAAACAAATGGTATTCAATCATTCATATAATAAATAAACATATCTACATCAACCCACACACGACCCTATATTGATTTAATTCAATTAGAAGGGTATCAAAAAATGGGTAACCTCTTCTTTTTTTTTTGTTTGTTCAATAAGGTCATGAAAAATTTCTACTTAATTTATCTTTTATTTTACATAGAATGGATTTGCCTGGACCAATACATGATTTTCTTTTAGTTTTTTTGGGATTGGGTCTTATAGTGGGAAGTCTAGGAGTGGTATTACTTACCAATCCAATTTTTTCTGCCTTTTCGTTGGGATTGGTTCTTGTTTGTACATCCTTATTCCATATTCCATCGAACTCCCATTTTGTAGCTGCTGCACAGCTCCTTATTTATGTGGGAGCAATAAATGTATTAATTGTATTTGCCGTGATGTTTATGAATGGTTCAGAATATTACAAAGATTTCTATCTTTGGACTGTTGGAGATGGAGTCACTTCACTGGTTTGTACAAGTATTTTTTTTTCATTAATTACTACTATCCCAGATACGTCATGGTACGGTATTATTTGGACTACAAGGTCAAACCAGATTATAGAGCAGGACTTGATAAATAATGGTCAACAAATTGGGATTCATTTATCAACAGATTTTTTTCTTCCATTTGAACTTATTTCGATAATTCTTTTAGTTGCCTTGATCGGTGCAATTGCTATGGCTCGTCAGTACTAAATATTTCGAAATTTAATAATATAAAATTATATTAATTAAATTAATATAGACTTGTTCTTTTCTTCAAAATATTTTTTTTATTGTTCATGTATAAATATATAAAGATAAAGTATAAAAAAAATGAAAAAAAAAAAACGGAATTTTTCTATATTTATATCTATTTTCTATTACCAATACCTTTTTGCGTACTTTTTGAATTGTATTTTAGTCAATTGAATCGGTTAAATTGTTGTTCATATTGAAATGAATCGAGATTGATGAGGAGTTGTTCAATGATGCTCGAACATGTACTTGTTTTGAGTGCCTATTTATTATGCATCGGTATCTATGGATTGATTACAAGTCGAAATATGGTTCGAGCGCTTATGTGTCTTGAGCTTATACTGAATGCAGTTAATATAAATTTCGTAACATTTTCGGATTTATTTGATAATCGCCAATTAAAAGGAGACATTTTCTCGATTTTTGTTATAGCAATTGCAGCTGCTGAAGCAGCTATTGGATTAGCTATTGTTTCATCAATTCATCGTAACAGAAAATCAACTCGTATCAATCAATCGACTTTGTTGAATAAATAGGGTTTATAAAAAAAAATATAGAGTATCTGCCAATAAAAAAATGGGTATGTGCAGCATATAGTGCTATTTGAGAAAATGTAATAAATCAAAGTATCTTGGCCTTCTTTCATGAGCAGATCCAGAAGTAGATTGATTCTGGTAAATCTACTAAATCATTGATTCATCTGGTGTCTACAATATATAATTCATTTACTACTTTACTAGATCGAAATTTTATGATGTTAAAAAAAAATTATAGATCCAATGTCACATTCAGTAAAGATTTATGATACATGTATAGGGTGTACTCAATGTGTACGAGCTTGCCCCACAGATGTATTAGAGATGATACCCTGGGACGGGTGTAAAGCTAAACAAATTGCTTCTGCTCCAAGAACAGAAGACTGTGTAGGTTGTAAAAGGTGTGAATCCGCTTGCCCAACCGATTTTTTGAGTGTCCGGGTTTATTTATGGCACGAGACAACTCGTAGCATGGGTCTAGGTTATTGATACGTTCGAGAAAATTCCACTTGAATCCATCATTTTTTATCTTTACCGACAAAACCCGTACTCGAGAAAAGAAATATATATAATAATCTAATAATTTTTTCTTTTCTCGAGTACGGGTTTTCGGGTCAAAGTCAAAGTAAGTGTATCTTGTTTTTACCACGAATGATTTTCCTTGGTTAACTATAATTGTTGTTTTGCCGATATTCGCGGGTACTTTCATTTTCTTTTTCCCTCATAGAGGAAATAAGGTTATTAGGTGGTATACTATTTGTATATGCCTATTAGAACTACTTCTAATGGCCTATGTATTCTGTTATCATTTCCAATTGGATGATCCATTAATCCAATTGGAGCAAGATTATAAATGGATCAATTTTTTTGATTTTCATTGGAGACTGGGAATTGATGGGCTTTCCATAGGACCCATTTTACTCACGGGATTCATCACGACTTTAGCTACTTTAGCAGCTTGGCCAGTTACTCGAGATTCAAAATTGTTCCATTTCCTTATGTTAGCAATGTACAGCGGCCAAATAGGATTATTTTCTTCTCGAGATCTTTTACTTTTTTTTATCATGTGGGAATTAGAATTAATTCCTGTCTACCTACTTTTATCCATGTGGGGAGGGAAGAAACGTTTGTACTCAGCTACAAAGTTTATTTTGTACACCGCGGGGGGTTCCATTTTTCTCTTAATGGGAGTTCTAGGTATGGGTTTATATGGTTCCAATGAACCAACATTAAATTTTGAAACATCAGCCAATCAGCCGTATCCTGTGGCATTGGAAATACTATTCTATTTTGGATTTCTTATTGCTTATGCTATCAAATTACCGATTATACCTCTACATACATGGTTACCAGATACCCATGGGGAAGCCCATTACAGTACATGTATGCTTTTAGCTGGAATCTTATTAAAAATGGGAGCATATGGATTGGTTCGTATCAATATGGAATTATTACCCCATGCTCATTCTATATTTTCTCCCTGGTTGATGATAGTAGGTGCAATTCAAATAATCTATGCAGCTTCAGCATCTCCGGGTCAGCGTAATTTAAAAAAGAGAATTGCTTATTCCTCTGTATCTCATATGGGTTTCATAATTATAGGAATTAGTTCCATAACTGATACAGGACTCAACGGGGCCCTTTTACAAATGATCTCTCATGGATTTATCGGTGCTGCACTTTTTTTCTTGGCAGGAACGAGTTACGATAGAACACGTCTTGTTTATCTCGATGAAATGGGGGGAATAACTATCCCAATGCCAAAAATATTTACAATGTTCAGTAGCTTTTCGCTGGCTTCTCTTGCATTGCCTGGAATGAGTGGTTTTGTTGCAGAATTTGTAGTATTTTTTGGATTAATTATGAGCCAAAAATTGCTTTTAATGCCAAAAATACTAATAACTTTTGTAACGGCAATTGGAATGATATTAACTCCTATTTATTCATTATCTATGTTACGTCAGATGTTCTACGGATATAAGCAATTTAATTCTCAAAATTCTCATTTTTTAGATTCTGGGCCGCGCGAACTATTTCTTTCAATCTGTATTTTTCTACCCGTAATAGGTATTGGTATTTATCCGGATTTCGTTCTCTCACTATCAATTGACAAGGTAGAAACTATTATATCTAATTATTTTTATAGATAGTTAGTTTTTATTTTATAATAAAAAAGTTCAAAAAAAGTTCAAAAAATGAATTTACTTTAACTTAAAACTTAATAAAATAAACTTTAATTGTAATCAAATATTTTTGTAGTTTTTGAAAATCATTTGAATCAAGTCAAATGATTTTCAAAAACTCGTACAAACTTTAGTTATCTATGCTTATGCTATTCCTATTATGTATTTGATATTCTATTCGTAACTGCTTTTTTTTTTCAATTAAATGTTAATGCGAATGAACCATAACTATGCAGCCCTATTCCTAATAGATTGACTCCAAAATAGCATATCCAAATTATAAAAAATCCTATAGAAGCCACAATTGCAGAATTTGAGCCTTGCAAATTTTCATTTGTTCTAGTATGTAAATAAATTGCGAATATTGTCCAAGTAATAAATGCCCAAGTTTCTTTTGGGTCCCAATTCCAGTAGGATCCCCACGCTTCATTAGCCCATACTGCTCCCGAAAGAATACCTATGGTTAAAAATAGAAAACCGAGACTAATGACACGAGAACTCCAACAATCCAATTGCTGAATTAATTGATGCCTGTGATAATTTCTAAACGAAATAAAACAATTGTTTTGTAAAACATGGCTTATTTCATTCACGTATTGAATTTTTCCAAATGAAAATGACCTAAAATGGTTGTTTTTACATTTTACATTTTTTTTTTTATTTTTTCGAAATGTAATGGCTAGAAGAGCTACTGATAATAATGATCCGCAGAGAAGAGATGCATAGCTCAATACCATCATACTTACGTGCATCATTAACCACTGTGATTGTAGAGCAGGTACTAATATTGTGGATTGATGCATTTCAGTTAAAAGACCTGAGGTGGCAAATCCTTGAGTCAAAATAGCACTGGGTGCAGTTATTGCACTTAGAAGATTTTTTTGTTTTCTAAAAAAAGGAAGCATATGAATAATGGATAAACTCCATGAAAGGAACATTAATGATTCATATAAATTACTTAAGGGTAAATGCCCCGAATAAATCCAACGAATAACTAATAATCCTGTTATACATAAAAAAGCGGCTACCATTCCTTTTTCCGACGAATCATATAATCCTACGATTTCGTGGACTAATAAGTTAATCAAATAAATCGTCAGTACGATTGAAACAATCGACAAGGAAATGTGAGTTAATATATGTTCTAAAGTAAAAAATATCATAAAAAATCCTAAAAAGGATATCCTCCAAGAATGGAATGGAGATCTGAAATTATATTCTATCCATTATAGGAATTATAATAGTATTTATTTGACTAGTATTTCTTTTTTAGAAATATGCCGCTACTCGGACTCGAACCGAGATGCTCTAGCACTGCTTCCTAAGAGCAGCGTGTCTACCGATTTCACCATAGCGGCTTGCTCGAAATCATAATAGCCCATTCATTTTTAATCGTCGAGATTGGAGGAGTAAATTCAATGCAATATTTATTTTGCCGAAAGATTCAAAATATCCTTTAAATTACTATTTAAACGTTCAATAATCATTACCTTACTTAATTGTAGTGTGAGGTGGGGCTATTGTTGTTAGTTTTAAAACCGCACTGAATGGTTTTTCGTGTGGTTAAAGTTCTTGTAAAATTTGAGAATTGTAAGGAGGTTTAAAATGTTTGTTGGATAGGTTGAAAACTGGATAAACTATAAATTGCCAATTGCTAGGATTTAAATTGTACCCATAATTCGTGGTACTATTTATCAAACTAATTAAGTATTAGTCAAACCAATTAGTAGGCTGTAGATATACCAGTGAAAATTTGTCTTCAATATTTCTAAAACGATTTTTCATTATGGAATGCATATTGTGCTTTATGGATAGGTATCTTAATGTATTCTATAGTTAAAGTTAAGTTAAAACATAGAATATATATTCGGCATCCAGAACCCAATAAGCCTTTTAAAATGAAAAGAAAAATATTATTTTTGTGAAAAGTGAATCGATGGGGAAAATAACAATCCCCATCCCACAAAAACCCACTAACGAGAAAGAGAAAACTTTGTAAAGAGAAAAATGATATATTGTGCCTAATTTTTCGAGCCTTTGTCTAGTAGACACAAAAATGTTATCCTACAACATACGACAATAGAAAATTGCATCTCATTAAGTTTACCATATTAATGGTAATTTCTTATCTTATAAATTATCGAATTCGTTGGTTCATATCGATTAAGATTATTCCAAGACTTTTCCAAGTCTTATATAATATATTACTTGTTTGTTGTACAAAAAAGCTTTTAGAATTCCCGGTCGAAAGGGATTTTGCTAAACAAAAAGCTTTTATTCCTGCCCAATACACTTGATTTTTCAAAAAATTTTTACGAATATGCTTTTTGGACATAGAAATACGCTTTTTTTGAATCGCCATTCAAAAATGCAGAGGTTATTCATTTTATAGTTAAATGTGGAAGACATTTATTGTTCAAAAAAATATATAATTTTTTTATTACTCAAATTTACATACAATATTTTGAAGAAAGAATTATTTATACTGACTAGTATTATATATAACTATATTCGAATGAAGATATTTATATATATACATGTCATGGCTATAGAAATCGAGTTGCTTTCCATTGGTAAAAAAGAATAAAAAAGAGTTTCAATTGTCTATTTTTGCCATGTTGCATTTCATCTAATTTCAAAAAAGAAATCAAAAAGTTTAAGAACCCTTACCTAATTTAAGAAAACTAGACTGTAAAACTCTTTCTATTAATTGTAATTGATCGAGGATCAAGAAAGTATATCTAATCTAATTAAAATTAGAAAAAATGAGTATCCATTAGTAAAAAATTTATTAAACGATATGTTATTTGAACCAGAAATTTTTATTATTATTTCAGCTCTGTGCAAACTGAAGTGATGAGTAACAAATCGACGAACATCAATAAAATTAATCACAAGTATAAGTTTAAGTTGCTTTATTGAAACAAATATAAGCGACTCACTCAGTTTCCCAACGGACTAGTTCACAACCGATTAATGATTCTGAATTCTGAATTCAGACTCAATTAACGAAAATAAGAAAATAATCTCCTTGTTTTTTTGTTTATCGGGTTGAGTTATTGGTGGATCATAGGATACTCGGAATCAAGTACTTTTTTTTCATAATTTTTTGACTTGTTTTATGTATATAAACTAAATTATTGTAATAATGAAATGATTGAAAATATTATATTCTCTATGTTCATATATCTTAATCTTTAATTAAAAAAAAAAAGAATAACCAGACTTAATCGTTTTTATTTGACTATTTGGAAATCATCAGAATTCTTAATTCTATTTCTATATTAATTCTATTTCTATTAAAGTCTTTTCATATCTTTATTTTTTTTTGCTCCGTTCTAAATATAAAAGAGTTGGTGAATCGGAAACAATTTAACAATAAAAAAAGGTTTATTTTTTATGGAATATACGTATCAATATGCGTGGATCATACCTTTCGTCCCCCTTCCGGTTCCTATAGCAATAGGGGTAGGCCTTTTTCTTTTCCCGGCGGCAACAAAAAATATTCGTCGTATATGGGCTTTTCTTAGTGTTTTATTACTAAGTATCGTTATGATTTTTTCCGCCAATCTGTCTATTCAGCAAATAAATGGCAGTCCATCCTACCAATATGTATGGTCTTGGACCTTAAATAATGATTTTTCTTTAGATTTAGGCCACTTAATAGATCCCCTTACTTCCATTATGTTAATATTAATAACTACTGTTGGAATAATGGTTCTTATGTATAGTGACAATTATATGTCTCATGATCAAGGCTATTTGACATTTTTTGCTTATATTAGTTTTTTTAACGCTTCGATGCTGGGATTAGTTACTAGTTCAAATTTGATACAAATTTATATTTTTTGGGAATTAGTTGGAATGTGTTCGTATCTATTAATAGGTTTTTGGTTCACACGACCCCTTGCCGCAACTGCTTGTCAAAAAGCGTTTGTAACTAATCGTGTAGGGGATTTTTTTTTATTTTTAGGAATCTTAGGTCTTTATTGGATAACGGGGAGTTTTGAATTTCGGGATTTATTTGAAATAGCAAATAATTTGATTGATAATAATGGGGACAATTCTTTATTTCTTACTTTGTGTGCTTCCCTATTATTTGTAGGTTCGGTTGCCAAGTCTGCGCAATTCCCTCTTCATGTATGGTTACCCGATGCTATGGAAGGCCCTACTCCTATTTCGGCTCTTATACATGCTGCTACTATGGTAGCAGCAGGAATTTTTCTTGTAGCTCGACTTTTTCCTCTTTTTACAGTCATACCTTACATACTGAATATAATTTCTTTGGTAGGTATAATAACAATACTATTAGGAGCTACTTTAGCTCTTGCTCAAAGAGACATTAAAAGAAGTCTAGCCTATTCTACAATGTCGCAATTGGGCTATATTATGTTAGCTTTAGGTATGGGATCTTATCGAACTGCTTTATTTCATTTGATCACTCATGCCTATTCGAAAGCATTATTGTTTTTAGGATCTGGCTCCATTATTCATTCAATGGAAACTATTGTTGGGTATTCCCCAGATAAAAGCCAGAATATGGTTCTTATGGGTGGTTTAAAAAAATATGTCCCAATTACAAAAATTTCATTTTTTTTAGGCACGCTTTCTCTTTGTGGTATTCCACCTCTTGCTTGTTTTTGGTCCAAAGATGAAATTCTTAATGATAGTTGGTTGTATTCACCCATTTTTGCAATAATAGCTTGTTTCACAGCAGGATTAACTGCATTTTATATGTTTCGGATGTATTTACTTACTTTTGAAGGTCATTTAAATAGTAATTGTAAAAATTACAGCGGCAAAAAAAATAATGTGTTCCATTCAATATCTATCTGGGGAAAAAAAGGACAAAAAGTAAAAAAAAATAATTTGATTTTATCAACAATGAATCATAATCAAAGAATTTCTGTTTTTTCGAAAAAAGTATATCCTATTGTTGGTAATGTAGAAACCAATATGGTGGGGCCTCTTATTACTATAAAAAATTTTTCCAATAAAAAAATTTCCACATATCCTTATGAATCGGACAATACTATGTTATTACCACTTCTTATATTGGTCTTAGTTACTTTGTTCGTTGGATCCATAGGAATTCCTTTTGGTCAAGGAATAATTCATTTAGATATATTATCCAGATGGTTAACTCCATCAATAAACTTTTTACATTCAAATTATGATTTTGATTGGGATGAATTTGTGATAAATGCTATTTTTTCAGTCAGTATAGCATATTTCGGAATATTTATAGCGTTTCTTTTCTATGGGCCTGCTTATTCCAATTTTAATAATTTGAACTTCATAAATTTATCTGTTCAAATGGGTCCTAGGAGAATTATTTGGGACAAAATACTCAATTTTATATATAATTGGTCATATAATCGTGGTTACATAGACGCTATTTATACAAAAACCTTAACTACAGGTATAAGAGGGCTGGCAGAACTAAGTTATTTTTTTGATAAACAAGTAATTGATGGAATTACGAATGCTGTTGCTATTCTAAATTTATTTGTAGCAGAAATTATCAAATATGTAGGCGGAGGACGAATCTCTTCTTATCTCTTCTTTTACTTATTTTATGTATTTATTTTTATAGTAATTTACTGTATTTTTAATTTACAATTTTAAATTTTAAATCAAAAGTGTTTTTTATTTTTTCTTCAAATTCTCGGTAATCAGTAGTAAGGGCAGTAGGAAGAGCGATATCATGAAGTTTGTTTATCCAAAGAGTTTCGATAGAATCTTCTATCGAGTTTATTAAATACTCGTTCATGTTTGAACCTGAATACAATTCTTTGATTGTTCCACGATGGGGTCCATTCAAAAGAGGATCATATATTTTAGGTAAGCATTCTTGTTCAGTCTCATCATTGCACAATCTAGTTCTTTTTTCGAGTACATCCATAGCAAGAGACCCCTTGTCTAGAGCTTCAATTCGATTGATAAGTTCGTTGATGAGGTTGTTTCGTTTTTGTTCATTGGTATAAAACCAATGATTATACAGTTCTGCTGGGGATAGCTTTTCTGTCGTGCACAAAAGCATCTTCTGTTGTATCATTTCAAAAAACGTTGACAAACTGGGCGGATATGTAAAAGATATTCTTTGTTTTCCATCACTTGGGCATGTATAAAAAAAATGTTGTGACATTTCAGTTCTTACGGCGTTTTCAAATAGATCATTTTTTA